CTAGAAGAGCCACTCGCTCTGTAGTGTTGTCACACAAGATAAGCATGACGCCCGCCTGCTGGCCGGGCGAATCGAAGTTCTCTTCCGGTCAACTGTCCACCCAGTCAAGTGCAAAAAACAAAGTAGAATCACGCAACGCACGCTGCTGGTGTGCTTCCTGCCCGCGAGGAAAGAAGAGCGACAAGGTTCAGTTCAGATTTGACTGTTTGCAGTATGGGAGCGGATTACCCAAAAAATCCCTGGGAACAATGAAAAAAAAGATATCTCGGTAACGAAAACTATAGGGGGCTGTATTGGCGAGATCCAACGGTGAACAGCTGCCAAAAAGAAAAACCGCCTGGAAGTCCGAGGACCTTTAGTACCGTACCCTACCCCCGAACCAGCAGCCTTCGCGCCAAGCAAGACCGCCCTTGTCCCTTTCCTTTCTCCATTCCGCCTCCTTCTTTGCTTTGTTTCAATAGAGTCTAAGGCAAAGCTAAATGCCTACTTTACGATTGGATTCAGTCAGCGTCACTCCTTTGATTATGTCGTGACGCTTTGGTTACCGGCGAACGCTTCGAAAGGCGACCCTCTCGAGTTTCCGGCTCTTTCCTAGATTGAAGTAGCCTTTCGTCGCCCTACCAAACGAAAGAAGTCACTATCAAAAAGCTCGCCCTACTGAAGTACAAAAGGTGCGCTCCGCCCGGTGACTAAGAAAGAAATGGGTTTGCGCTTGAATGGAAGTGATGAGGTCGCAAAGAGGGAAGTAGGGCTCCTATTGACTCAAGGTTGGTTCTTCGGTTTCCTTTAGAAGAAAGTAGCTATGAAGCCCCTACTACAACCTTTGTAAGATTCAAAAGGCGAACAGCCTCCCCCCCCAAAAAAAAAAAAAAGATATCTCGTTCATCTATCTCTTGTCTATCTCTCATGGATTCTATCTATGAAAAAAGTAAAAAGACTTCGTTTTTGGGTTCCCCGAATGGATTAGATCCTTTCTGCCAACGAAATGAACGCGGAGCCCGTTCCGAATGCTTCTCCGATCCGGAAGTTATCGCGAAGAGAATAAGATGCTGCTCCCACTCCCTCTGTCTTTTCTCGCTTTGCTAATCTTCCCCTCTAAGACGGGCCGGGAGGCGGCGGGCGCGGGAGGAAGAAACCCAAGAGAAGAGCGTCTTGTCTTTTCTTAGGTCCTTTTTTTGTCATCCCTGCATCTTTCCAGATTTTGTATTGGACGCATGGCGTAGCTAGGACCTTCAAATCATGTTTGAGCCTCTGTTCAAACCAAACAAACTCACCCCTGAATAAGGCTGGAAAGAATGCCCGCCAAGTTCAGAGTTGGGAATGCTTTCCCCAACCAAACAAGGAAAGGCTCGACGAAGGGAGGGGGATGCGGCGGGGGAAGGAAAACGCTTTCGGAGATCGAGATTGGATTTTTTTTTCATTGAAAACGAAGAAGGCTGAGGATGGGCTACGGTGCGTCTTATCTTAAGGGAACACGCTTTTTTGACCGCGGTCGTATGATTGCCGGGCCCTCTCCTCGTTCCGCCCGCTGGCCTATTGGGATAGCCGCCTTCGGGCTTTGCCTGCCCTTTCTTTTCTAATCTAATAAAGAATTCCGGCTCGGCCCGGGAAAGCGCTGGCAACAAAAGAAAGGAAGGGGTCCATGTAGCTGCTGCGCCCGCCCCCTTCTTAGTCAATGGGGCAGCAGGTTCGGCATCTACTAGAAAAGAGAGAATCCACTTCAGATAACCACGCCTCTGCTAGGCAGCGTGTGGAATGGCCGAGAGCGGACCTTTTTTTTTTGGATATATAATCCAAGTCGAGAGTGGAGTTACGGGAACAGCCGTCTGATGGAAAACGACTTTCACGTTCGGTTCAGAGAGCACTTTTTTCGTTGAGAATTCCTCGTTCCCTTTCGTGTGAATTCCCCAGCGGCGAATTCAAAACTTGTGGGGCCCTATCTATTCCATCTCTCGAGCCCCGAAGAAAACCCCCTCCCCTTCGGACTCTATATCTCTTTTGACTCTATATATGTGGGCACCTGATATCTATGAGGGTTCACCCACCCCGGTTACAGCATTCCTTTCTATTGCGCCTAAAATATCTATTTCTGCTAATATTTCACGTGTTTCTATTTATGGTTCCTATGGAGCTACATTGCAACAAATCTTCTTTTTCTGCAGCATTGCTTCTATGATCTTAGGAGCACTGGCCGCCATGGCCCAAACGAAAGTCAAAAGACCTCTAGCTCATAGTTCAATTGGACATGTAGGTTATATTCGTACTGGTTTCTCATGTGGAACCATAGAAGGAATTCAAGCACTACTAATTGGTCTCTTTATTTATGCATTAATGACGATAGATGCATTCGCCATAGTTTCAGCATTACGGCAAACCCGTGTCAAATATATAGCGGATTTGGGCGCTCTAGCCAAAACGAATCCTATTTCGGCTATTACCTTCTCCATTACTATGTTCTCATACGCAGGGATACCCCCGTTAGCCGGCTTTTGTAGCAAAT